TTATTAAAAGCTTGTGGTAAGAATGGGTTTCGTTCCAGTGCCCGGAAATAATATTCCAAAGCCCTTGTATGCTCTCCGTTGCTTGTGTGTATAAGTCCTATGTTATAGAGTATATAACTTCGATCATAGGGATCAATTTCTGGTCGCGTAGCTTCATAATAATTTTGTAAAGCTTCCGCATAATTTCCTTCGGATTGAGCCAACATCCGTTACGGTCGTTCATTCTATTCAAAGAATCTCCGTTCCAGAACCGTACGTGAGATTTTCATTTCATATGGCTCCTCCCTTCTTTCTGCGCATAGTACTAAGGGAAATAATCCATGAAATTCAAATTTGACTATTCTCATTATGAACTGAAAGGAGCTAGTATTTTTACAAGAAATCTCTAGCCAGCCTTCCTGCAAGAGGTTGTTTATTAACACCAACTGTATTAGTACTAGATGGAAATGGTAACTCCAACAATTTCTTTGTCCTCAACGCCCCCTATTTCCAGGAATTAGTCACTTCAACGATCTTTGATGGTTATACGGATACCCAAAGTACGAACGAGATGGATGTTTGTTGTCCCAACCATTCTTGTTAGCCCCGATACCGATAAGGAAAAGGGTAATTTATAACAAAGTTTTCATGTTGTTGATTCCTAGGTGTAGTGCTTCTTCCCCTATGCTGCCTATTGGTACTAGTGGAGTAGGATTGACTCGCAATACGGAACCCATAGGTGTAACCTTTCGCTAAATACTAAAATCAACAATTGAAGCATCCGAGGCTGCATCAATCGAGGATACACGACAGAAGGAATTGTTCTATCTACAAACTTCACCTTCACCAAGCGTGGGTTTATTTTAATAATTTGGTTTTTTCTATCTCGAACCATGTCTCTTTTCTTTCTCGTAATACTGGACCTAAAAAAAAAAAAGAATCAAATCGCACCATCTCTGTAATAGGTAAATGCCTTTTTTTCTCCGGAAGTTGTCGGAATTATTCGTAATAAGATATTGGCCACAATTGAAGAGGTCTTATCAATAAAATTTGCATTTATCTGAGATCTTGGCATAATTAACAATCCATTCTATAATTCTTTTCATTACCCTTAGGGTAAGGGGAAAATGATCCCGCAAACTAAAGGAATTGTACGGTACGAAATAACATAAAATAAAAACAGACTAATTCTAAAAAAAGATGTGGACCTTTTGTTTGGATTGGACAAGGAGAGATATGAAATATTGAAATCAGATTCGATTTCATTCGAATTTCGTAGTATAACAATGAACGGAACTATAAATATTTCATCTAAGTTGAATAACCAAGGATTGTACTGCGGATTCTGATAATTCGAGAAGTTTTTATTTGGTTATGATCCAAAGAAGAAACAAAAAACAAAACGAAATAATTTTTCTATAAAAAAATGGATAAGACTAAGGTAAGTATCCGTTTTGTTTTTTGTTTGCATAACATGCATATGCCATGTCATACAATTTAAATATAAAAATACACGGGACGATTCAATAATTTGTATTAGATCCATGGGATAGCTAATGAGCTAAATTTTTGTTGAGAAATAAAAAATTTTATTTGATTTGAAAGGAATTTTTCCTATGGAACTATTCATCAGTCGCACTTGTACTGCAATAATATGAATGACTCGCTATTCACTATTCACTCGGTTTCTGGTCAATAATAAGATTATGTAGGAGAGATGGCCGAGTGGTTCAAGGCGTAGCATTGGAACTGCTATGTAGACTTTTGTTTACCGAGGGTTCGAATCCCTCTCTTTCCGTTTATCTTAATTCACCGACGTTACTGAATCAAATCAAATACCATCATCTCAACAAGAGGACCCTTATTTGATATAAATTCTCGATTCCTAATCACATTACTGTGATACGTAAAATACAAATATCGGAAAAAGAAAGAGCAAAAAATATTACCGCTTGTCCGTTTGTGATAGGTGAATAATAAAAATTCGGACCAAGGCCCTTAGATCTATTTATTTTTATTTCGGCGAAAACAGACAAAATTCTATGAATTTTTCTTTGTTATTTTTGTGAGGTTCAAGTCTGACGGGAATAATATTCTACGACTAACAACTCATTTATTTTCAAACCAATCCATTTACTATCTACTATTTGATTTACTACTCCTTTATATTGGAATGAGTCAAAAGTCAAATGTTTTGGCAATTCCTCGTGGGGGGATAAAGAAATATAATTTTTAATCAGAGCTTTCGATCTTTGTTTATCCTTCGTAGTAATAATATCTCTCGGTTTACAACGATAACTTGGTATATCCACTATACCACCATTAACTAAAATATGTCTATGGTTAACTAATTGCCTGGCTCCTGGAATCGTCGAAGCTATACCCAATCGGAAAAGGATATTATCCAAACGCATCTCGAGTAATTGTAGTAAAACCTGACCTGTTGACCCTTTAGCTTTTCCAGCGATATGCACATATTTAAGTAATTGTCGCTCTGTCAAACCATAATGAAACCGCAATT